TCCAGCCTTCCTTCGCCTTTCATGGCCACATATCTTTCCGGCTAAGGAATGGGAAAACCTTCTCCTGTTCCATGAATCCAATTTGCATTTCATCCGGGAAAAGCCATCTTTTTCTCAACAATGCCTTTGTCATTTGATCCAATAGTGTTCCGTTAGATAGGAACAGATTTGATAAATACTGATAACTCTCGGATAGAGTATTAGAACGGAAAGATCCATTAGATAATGAACGATTGGTTCTAAGCCATCTCTGGCGATTAATCAACAATTCGAAGTGCTTTTCTTGCGTCTTCTTGATAAACCAGCGTTTATATAGAGATGTAGGAGGATTTGTTTGGGGAGTAAGAAGCCCCTTTGACATCTCTTCATCTGCAAATAATTCTCGATCTGAAAACACAGAGACAAAGGGCTGAGTTTTGAATAGGAAAAAGAGTGGATCTGCAGGGTCCCAAATGAATTGGCTTATTCGAAAAAGGCCTTGTTCTTTGGAAGATCTATCTCGTGTCTGGTACTGCACGGTTCCACTCTGCAAGAACTCCGAATCATTCTCTTGAAGCTCATCCTCTTCATCATAAATGATCCGCTTGCCCCGAAATGACCTGGACCAATAGGGAAATCCCAATGAATTGGGCCTTTCGATACAATCAAATAGAAAGCCCCAAGGGCGCCATATTCTAGGAGCCCAAACTATGTGATTGAATAAATCCTCCTCTATCTGTTGCCGGTCGAGGGCTCCTTCTCCTTCCCCCTCTTCAAACTCCGATTCGTCTTTTTCATAGAGAAATCTCTGATCAAGGATAGAACAAGATCCATTTTGCATCATATCTAAGGGATTCCTTGGTTCGGGTCGAAGAAGCAATGTCACTCGATCCTTATCAAACTGACTGCATGTCCGTGAGGATCCCACCAGAGCGCCTTCCACTTCTAATAGGCCACGAACTAGACCAGAATCATTCTCAACGAGTCCATAAGGAGTGATCCCATTTTTTTCATCGGGTCCGGGTAGAGACCAAAGATCTTGAGTGACCGATCCGGCAGAACAACTCAAAAGATAAAGAAGTATCGTTAATTTCTTCATGCTCGTTCCAAGTTCGAAGTACCAATTGTACAAATAATAATCCACTTCGTTACATGATTTCTTTTTCATATAGATAGATATAGGATCCATGGGGCAATTACTTAAAAGTACATTTTGTGCTACAGCCCTTCCTATCTGATAGAAAAGGATCCCGTGATCCTGGACCGATCTTACCTGGGATCGCAAATCCCAAATTTGTCTATGAAGAGCGGATCTAATTGTATTAGTATCTATAATTGATTTCTTCTGTGTAATACTAATTGATAGGGCCTCATTGGTAAGTGCTACAAGATCTCGTGCATTGGAACCCATGGTTATGGACCCGAATCCATTAGTATGGAACATTTTCTTTTCCAAGTGAAATCCCCTAGTATATGAAAGAGTGAAAAAGTGCTTTCGTTGTTGTGGAATAAGAAGCCTTCGTATCTTAATGCACGTATTTAATTTATTCGGAGCTATTAGAGCGGGATCCACTTTTTGGGGAATATGAGTCGAAGCAATAACAAGAATATTTCTAGTTTCATAATCCATGGAGAGAAGGTTCACTAATAGACCTAGGGAGAAGTAATTTGACTCATTCACATCCAGATCATGAATGTTTGGAATCCATATTATGCAAGGAGACATTGCTTTTGCTAATTCGAATTGAAGGGTGATATAAAGTCGGTCTTCATCTTCAGGCATCATATCCATAGTTAGCGCATTCATGCTAGTTAGCAGTTCCAGCTCCATATCAAGGATATCGTCACTAGCATCAATATCGTCACTAGCATCAATATCGTCACTAGCATCAATATCGTCAATATCATCAATATCGATATCATCAAAACCTTGAGACTTGTTATCCAGGAACTTGTTCAGAAATACCGTAATGAAAGGAAGATAGGAGTTTTTCGCTAGGTATTTGACCAAATAAGATCGTCCAGTTCCTATAGAACCTATCACTAAAATACCCCTAGAGAGGGATAAGGCTAAGCGGAGCGAAAAGGGTTTTCCATGAGATGGGAAATGAAAACTATTAGCCCCACACGCAGTTTGTGAATAAGTGATTGTCTGATAATGAGCAAGGAATATCCGTCTTTCTGCTAAAGAGGATGTATTGAACTCATAATTCATTAGATACTTTTTATGAATGTCAACTAAGTATCGTAAGTAAATTGCTCCCGGTTGTTCAATCATTTGATAACCAGAGTCATTCTTTGATAAATGATCACTATGAGTCAGACTCAATAAAATTTGATCAATCCTTTTTTCTGTCGTTAAGGTGGAGAACTGAACCAAGAATTCTCTTTTTTCATCATCAATCGAATCACTGTTTGCAACCCAGGATTCTATTTTATCATCAATCCAGTCTCCGTTCACGTTTTTTCTTTTTCTTATCAACGAATAGATCTCTTTACTTGTATGACTTAGATGTCTCGT